GCTAGCGTAGCTTAGTAAAAGCATAACACTGAAGATGTTAAGATGGGCCCTAGAAAGCCCCGCGGGCACAAAGGCTTGGTCCTGACTTTATTATCAACTTTAGCTAAACTTACACATGCAAGTATCCGCACCCCCGTGAGAATGCCCCACAGTTCCCCGCCCGGGAACAAGGAGCTGGTATCAGGCACATACTATTTAAGCCCATGACACCTTGCTTAGCCACACCCTCAAGGGAACTCAGCAGTGATAGACATTAAGCCATAAGTGAAAACTTGACTTAGTCAAAGCTAAGAGGGCCGGTAAAACTCGTGCCAGCCACCGCGGTTATACGAGAGGCCCAAGTTGATTAACCCCGGCGTAAAGAGTGGTTAAGATGAGCTATAAACTAAAGCCGAATGCCCTCAAAGCTGTTATACGCACCCGAAGGTAAGAAGCTCAATCACGAAAGTGGCTTTACACCCCCTGAACCCACGAAAGCTATGATACAAACTGGGATTAGATACCCCACTATGCCTAGCCCTAAACATTGATAGTATTTCTACACCTGCTATCCGCCCGGGAACTACGAGCATTAGCTTGAAACCCAAAGGACTTGGCGGTGCTTTAGATCCACCTAGAGGAGCCTGTTCTAGAACCGATAACCCCCGTTCAACCTCACCCTTCCTTGTTTTTCCCGCCTATATACCGCCGTCGTCAGCTTACCCTGTGAAGGCCTCATAGTAAGCAAAATTGGCATAACCCAAAACGTCAGGTCGAGGTGTAGCGTATGGAGGGGGAAGAAATGGGCTACATTCCCTAATGCAGAGAATACGAACGACGTACTGAAATGTACATCCAAAGGAGGATTTAGCAGTAAGCAGAAAATAGAGTGTTCTGCTGAAATTGGCCCTGAAGCGCGCACACACCGCCCGTCACTCTCCCCAAGCCTAAAAATTTTTATAACTAAAACACTACAATCGCAAAGGGGAGGCAAGTCGTAACATGGTAAGTGTACCGGAAGGTGCACTTGGTAAAACCAGAGTATAGCTAAGATAGAAAAGCATCTCCCTTACACCGAGAAGTCATCCGTGCAAGTCGGATTACCCTGACGCCCAACAGCTAGCCCCCCTACCAAAAACAACACACCCCCATAAATAACCCCGAATACACTAGTATTATGTTAAACAAACCATTTTTCCCCCCAAGTATGGGCGACAGAAAAGGGACTACGGAGCGATAGAGAAAGTACCGCAAGGGAACGCTGAAAGAGAAATGAAAGAACCCAGTGAAGCCTTAAAAAGCAGAGATTTTAACTCGTACCTTTTGCATCATGATTTAGCTAGAAACACCCAGGCAAAGAGAACTTTAGTCTGACTCCCCGAAACTAAGTGAGCTACTCCAAGACAGCCTATTAATAGGGCACACCCGTCTCTGTGGCAAAAGAGTGGGAAGAGCTTTGAGTAGAGGTGATAGACCTACCGAACTTAGTTATAGCTGGTTGCCTGAGAAATGGATAGAAGTTCAGCCTCTCGGCTTCTTTTCTCACCCCGTCCTACACCCCACAGACACCCAAAGAAACCGCGAGAGTTATTCAAAGGGGGTACAGCCCCTTTGAAACAAGACACAACTTTTCCAGGAGGATAAAGATCATAATTAAACCAAAGTAAAATGTTTGGGTGGGCCTAAAAGCAGCCATCCCCATAGAAAGCGTTAAAGCTCAGACATATCAACTTCCTCCTTATTCCGATAAATAATCTTAATCCCCTAATTTTACCAGGCCGCCCCATGCAATCATGGGGGTGACCATGCTAATATGAGTAATAAGAGAGCCCCGACTCTCTCCCTGCACACGTGTAAGTCGGAACGGACTAACCACCGAACCTTAACGGCCCCAAGCAAAGAGGGCAATGAATAATAGACCAAACAACTAGAAGAACATTCAATTTTTTAGCCGTTAAACCCACACTGGTGTGCCCCCCGGGAAAGACTAAAAGAAAAAGAAGGAACTCGGCAAACACATGAAGCCTCGCCTGTTTACCAAAAACATCGCCTCTTGCTGAACATAAAAATAAGAGGTCCCGCCTGCCCTGTGACTGTGAGTTTAACGGCCGCGGTATTTTGACCGTGCGAAGGTAGCGCAATCACTTGTCTTTTAAATGAAGACCTGTATGAATGGCATAACGAGGGCTTAACTGTCTCCTTTTTCCAGTCAATGAAATTGATCTCCCCGTGCAGAAGCGGGGATAAAACCATAAGACGAGAAGACCCTATGGAGCTTTAGACACTAAGGTAAGTCATGTTAAACACCCCTAAATAAAGGGCCAAACCAAATGAAAATTACCCCGATGTCTTTGGTTGGGGCGACCGCGGGGAAATACAAAACCCCCATGTGGAACGGGAACACTTCCTCCTACAACTAAGAGCCCCCGCTCTAGTTAACAGAACTTCTGACCAACAAGATCCGGCTAGCGCCGATCAACGGACCGAGTTACCCTAGGGATAACAGCGCAATCCCCTTTTAGAGCCCATATCGACAAGGGGGTTTACGACCTCGATGTTGGATCAGGGCATCCTAATGGTGCAGCCGCTATTAAGGGTTCGTTTGTTCAACGATTAAAGTCCTACGCGATCTGAGTTCAGACCGGAGTAATCCAGGTCAGTTTCTATCTATGCTATGATTTTTTCTAGTACGAAAGGACCGAAAAGAAGAGGCCCATGCTTCAAGTATGCCTCACCCCCACCTAATGAAAACAACTAAAATAGGCAAAAGGGCATGCCCCCTTTGCCTGAGATTATGGCATGTTAAGGTGGCAGAGCCCGGTTACTGCAAAAGACCTAAGCCCTTTCTACAGAGGTTCAAGTCCTCTCCTTAACTATGATCTCAACACTCATCACCCACATTATTAACCCCTTGGCCTTTATTGTCCCAGTTCTTCTGGCTGTCGCCTTCCTAACCCTCCTCGAACGAAAGGTCCTAGGCTACATACAACTACGAAAAGGCCCCAATATTGTTGGACCCTACGGCCTCCTTCAACCCATTGCTGACGGCGTCAAATTATTTATTAAGGAACCTGTCCGCCCCTCAACTTCCTCCCCCATTCTATTTATTTTAACCCCTATATTAGCCCTCACACTGGCCCTCACGCTATGAGCCCCAATGCCCCTGCCATACCCAGTGGCCGACCTCAACTTAGGTATTCTCTTTATTTTGGCCTTATCTAGTCTTGCTGTCTATTCAATCTTAGGCTCAGGCTGGGCATCCAATTCTAAATACGCCCTCATCGGGGCATTACGCGCAGTGGCCCAAACCATCTCGTACGAGGTTAGCCTGGGACTTATCCTTCTAAATGCTATCATTTTCACCGGTGGCTTTACACTTCAAACCTTCAACGTGGCTCAAGAAAGCGTCTGACTAATCTTGCCCGCCTGGCCCCTTGCCGCCATATGATATATCTCAACCCTGGCAGAAACAAACCGTGCCCCCTTTGACCTTACCGAAGGAGAGTCCGAACTAGTCTCAGGATTTAATGTAGAGTACGCAGGGGGACCCTTCGCCCTATTCTTCCTAGCAGAATACGCCAACATTCTACTCATAAATACACTTTCCGCCACACTATTTTTAGGGGCCTCCCACATCCCGACACTGCCAGAACTAACCGCCGCTAACCTAATAACTAAGGCCGCCCTCCTCTCAGTTGTATTTTTGTGGGTACGAGCCTCCTACCCCCGATTCCGGTACGACCAGCTGATGCACCTTATTTGAAAAAACTTCCTTCCCCTCACATTGGCCCTAGTTGTATGACACTTGGCCCTCCCCATCGCATTTGCGGGCCTACCCCCCATGCTTTAACCCCGGAGCTGTGCCTGAAGCCAAGGGCCACTTTGATAGAGTGAACTATGGGGGTTAGAGTCCCCCCGACTCCTTAGAAAGAAGGGGCTTGAACCCTACCTGGAGAGATCAAAACTCTCAGTGCTTCCACTACACCACTTCCTAGTAAAGTCAGCTAATTAAGCTTTTGGGCCCATACCCCAAATATGTTGGTTAAACCCCTTCCTTTACTAATGAACCCGTACATCTTAGCCGCCCTATTATTTGGACTAGGCCTAGGAACCACAATTACATTTGCAAGCTCCCACTGACTCCTTGCCTGAATAGGTCTTGAAATAAATACCCTCGCCATCATCCCTCTTATAGCCCAGCTCCACCACCCCCGCGCGGTTGAAGCTACCACAAAATATTTCCTGACACAGGCCACCGCCGCTGCCATACTTCTATTTGCCAGCACTACCAACGCTTGATTAACGGGGCAATGAGATATTCAACAAATGACCCACCCCCTCCCCACTACTCTAATCACCCTGGCCCTCGCACTAAAAATTGGGCTCGCCCCAGTTCACTCCTGACTACCTGAAGTACTCCAGGGGCTTGACCTCACCACAGGCCTAATTTTGTCCACCTGACAAAAACTAGCCCCGTTCGCCCTTCTCCTTCAACTCCCCCTATCTAACTCAACCCTTCTTATTATATTAGGTCTTACCTCAACTTTAGTGGGGGGCTGAGGTGGCCTAAACCAAACCCAGCTTCGAAAGATCCTCGCCTATTCATCAATTGCACACCTCGGCTGAATAATCTTAATCCTACAGTTTTCCCCCTCCCTCACCCTCCTGGCCCTTCTTACATATATTATTATAACATTCTCCACATTCCTCGTATTTAAACTAAATAAATCAACCAATATTAATGCCCTAGCCATTTCTTGAACTAAAACCCCCGCGCTTACAGCCCTTACCCCCCTCGTACTACTATCATTGGGGGGCCTCCCCCCATTAACAGGCTTTATGCCAAAATGGTTAATTCTCCAAGAATTAACAAAACAGGAACTAGCTGCTACAGCCACATTAGCAGCACTAACTGCACTCCTCAGCCTCTACTTTTACTTACGACTCTCCTACGCCATAGCCCTAACAATGTCACCCAACAATCTTTCAGGCATTACCCCCTGGCGTCTCCACTCCGTGCAACTAACCTTGCCCTTAGCTATTTCAACCATGGCAACCGTCTCACTGCTTCCACTCGCCCCCGCCATAATTGCAATACTCACCCCCTAAGGGACTTAGGATAGCTCATAGACCAAGGGCCTTCAAAGCCCTAAGCGGGAGTGAAAGTCTCCCAGTCCCTGATAAGACTTGCGGGACATTACCCCACATCTCCTGCATGCAAAGCAGACACTTTAATTAAGCTAAAGCCTTACTAGACGAGTAGGCCTCGATCCTACAAACTCTTAGTTAACAGCTAAGCGCCCAAACCAGCGAGCATCCGTCTACCTTTCCCCCGCCTGTCAGGACTAAGGGCGGGGGAAAGCCCCGGCAGGCGTTAGCCTACTTCTTTAGATTTGCAATCTAATATGTTAAACACCTCGGAGCTTGGTAAGAAGAGGATTTAAACCTCTGTACATGGGGCTACAATCCACCGCTTAAAACTCAGCCATCCTACCTGTGGCAATCACACGTTGATTTTTCTCGACTAATCACAAAGATATCGGCACCCTCTATTTAGTATTTGGTGCTTGGGCCGGAATAGTGGGCACAGCCCTAAGCCTACTAATTCGAGCAGAACTTAGCCAACCGGGCGCCCTCCTAGGAGACGACCAGATTTATAATGTAATTGTAACAGCACATGCCTTTGTAATAATTTTCTTTATAGTAATACCAATTATGATTGGGGGCTTCGGCAACTGACTAGTGCCACTAATGATCGGTGCCCCTGACATAGCTTTCCCCCGAATAAATAATATGAGCTTTTGACTCCTCCCCCCCTCTTTCCTCCTCCTACTCGCCTCTTCCGGAGTTGAGGCTGGGGCAGGGACTGGATGGACCGTTTACCCTCCTTTAGCCGGCAACCTAGCCCACGCAGGTGCATCTGTCGACCTAACCATCTTCTCCCTTCATCTTGCCGGGGTCTCTTCAATTCTAGGGGCCATTAACTTTATTACCACCATTATTAACATAAAACCTCCCGCCATCTCTCAGTACCAAACCCCCCTCTTTGTATGATCAGTTCTAATCACTGCCGTGCTACTTTTACTTTCCCTACCAGTCCTCGCTGCGGGTATTACAATACTCCTAACAGACCGAAATCTAAATACCACATTTTTTGACCCGGCGGGGGGAGGTGACCCCATTCTCTACCAGCACTTATTCTGATTCTTCGGCCACCCAGAGGTGTACATCTTAATTCTCCCAGGGTTCGGGATAATCTCGCATATCGTCGCCTACTACTCCGGGAAAAAAGAACCGTTTGGCTATATGGGCATGGTGTGGGCTATAATGGCAATTGGCCTTCTAGGATTTATTGTTTGAGCTCACCACATGTTTACCGTTGGAATAGACGTCGACACACGTGCCTATTTCACATCCGCTACAATAATCATCGCTATTCCAACCGGTGTTAAGGTCTTTAGCTGACTTGCAACACTGCACGGGGCGTCCATCAAATGAGAAACCCCCCTCCTATGGGCCCTTGGCTTTATTTTCCTCTTTACAGTGGGGGGTCTAACGGGAATTGTACTAGCCAACTCCTCTCTAGACATCGTCCTGCACGACACATACTACGTAGTCGCCCACTTCCATTACGTCCTCTCAATGGGGGCGGTATTCGCCATTGTTGCAGCCTTCGTTCACTGGTTTCCCTTATTCTCGGGCTACACCCTTCACAGCACCTGAACAAAAATCCACTTTGGAATTATGTTTATTGGCGTTAACCTCACCTTCTTCCCCCAACATTTTCTAGGCTTAGCAGGCATGCCCCGCCGATACTCAGACTACCCAGATGCCTATACCCTTTGAAATACAGTTTCCTCCATCGGTTCACTAATCTCACTCGTGGCAGTTATCATATTCTTGTTTATTATTTGAGAAGCGTTTGCTGCCAAGCGTGAGGTACTGGCAGTAGAGTTGACTACGACCAATGTAGAGTGGCTTCACGGCTGTCCTCCCCCCTACCACACATTTGAAGAACCTGCATTTGTTCAAGTTCAATCGAACTAACGAGAAAGGGAGGAGTCGAACCCCCGTGTGCTGGTTTCAAGCCAACCACATAACCGCTCTGTCACTTTCTTAATAAGACACTAGTATACTAGCCAAATACACGGCCTTGTCAAGGCTGAGTCGTGGGTTAAAATCCCGCGTGTCTTGCTTACTTAATGGCACATCCCTCACAGCTAGGCTTTCAAGATGCAGCTTCACCTGTTATAGAAGAACTTCTTCATTTCCACGACCACGCTTTAATAATTGTATTTCTGATTAGTACACTAGTACTTTACATTATTGTGGCAATAGTAACCACCAAACTTACAAATAAGTTCATCCTAGATTCTCAAGAGATCGAAATCATTTGAACCATCCTCCCCGCGATTATTCTTATTCTAATTGCCCTCCCCTCCCTCCGTATCCTTTACCTAATGGACGAAATTAATGACCCCCACCTAACAATTAAAGCCATGGGCCACCAATGATATTGAAGCTACGAGTATACCGATTATGAAGACCTCGGGTTTGACTCCTATATAATCCCCACCCAGGACCTAAGCCCCGGACAATTCCGCCTCCTTGAAGCAGATCACCGTATAGTTATCCCTGTAGAATCCCCCATTCGAGTTCTAGTTTCTGCTGAGGACGTCCTTCATTCATGAGCAGTGCCTGCACTGGGTGTAAAAATAGACGCAGTCCCTGGACGCCTAAACCAAACAGCCTTTATCGCATCTCGACCCGGAGTCTTTTATGGACAATGCTCTGAAATTTGCGGAGCAAACCACAGCTTTATGCCTATTGTTGTTGAAGCAGTCCCCCTGGAGCACTTCGAAAATTGATCATCCTTAATACTTGAAGACGCCTCGCTAAGAAGCTAAATAGGGCCTAGCGTTAGCCTTTTAAGCTAAAGATTGGTGAGTACCGACCACCCCTAGCGACATGCCCCAACTCAATCCCGCGCCTTGATTTGCCATCCTAGTCTTCTCCTGACTAGTTTTCCTAACCGTAATCCCCCCTAAAATCCTTGCACATACCTTTCCAAATGAGCCCACACTCCAAAGTACCGAGACCCCTAAAACAGAGCCCTGAAACTGACCATGACACTAAGCTTCTTTGATCAATTTATGAGCCCCACATATTTGGGAATCCCCCTAATTGTCCTAGCCCTTAGCCTCCCCTGAATCCTCTTCCCTGCCCCCTCAGCCCGGTGACTTAACAACCGACTACTAGCCCTTCAAGGTTGATTTATAAACCGGTTTACCCAGCAGCTCCTTCTCCCACTTAGCCCCGGGGGTCACAAATGGGCCGCCTTATTTACATCCCTAATACTATTCCTTATTACCCTCAACATGCTGGGCCTTCTTCCATATACCTTCACCCCTACCACACAATTGTCCCTTAACATAGGTTTTGCAGTCCCCCTGTGACTGGCAACCGTGATTATTGGCATGCGAAACCAACCGACTATTGCTCTAGGACACCTCCTCCCAGAAGGCACCCCCACCCCCCTGATTCCTGTTCTCATTATTATCGAGACAATTAGCCTATTCATCCGACCACTGGCCCTGGGAGTGCGGCTAACTGCCAACCTCACGGCCGGCCATCTCCTCGTTCAACTAATTGCAACAGCTGCCTTCGTCCTACTCCCCCTAATACCGACAGTGGCAATTCTTACAGCCACCCTCCTATTCTTACTAACCCTCTTAGAAGTCGCCGTGGCAATAATTCAAGCCTACGTTTTTGTCCTTCTTTTAAGCCTCTACCTACAAGAAAACGTCTAATGGCCCACCAAGCACACGCATACCATATAGTAGACCCCAGCCCCTGACCCTTAACAGGCGCAATTGCTGCCCTCTTAATGACATCAGGCCTTGCTATTTGATTCCACTTTCACTCAACGACACTCTTGGCCCTAGGCCTAATTCTCCTCCTTCTCACAATGTACCAATGATGACGGGACATCATTCGAGAAGGCACTTTCCAAGGCCACCACACACCTCCCGTCCAAAAAGGCCTCCGATATGGTATAATCCTATTCATTACTTCAGAAGTGTTCTTCTTTTTGGGATTTTTCTGAGCCTTCTACCATGCAAGCCTCGCCCCCACCCCCGAACTGGGGGGATGCTGACCCCCCACGGGCATTACTGTCCTAGATCCCTTTGAAGTGCCCCTGCTCAATACAGCCGTACTTCTCGCCTCGGGGGTGACCGTGACCTGGGCTCACCATAGCATTATGGAAGGTGAGCGAAAACAAGCAATTCAATCCCTGACATTAACCATCCTTCTCGGCTTCTACTTCACCCTCCTCCAAGCCATAGAATACTATGAAGCTCCCTTCACGATTGCAGACGGAGTCTATGGCTCCACATTCTTCGTGGCAACCGGCTTTCATGGCCTCCACGTCATCATTGGCTCAACATTTCTGGCCGTCTGCCTACTCCGCCAAATCCAATACCATTTTACATCAGAGCATCACTTCGGATTTGAAGCAGCAGCATGATACTGGCACTTTGTAGATGTTGTCTGACTCTTCCTATACATCTCCATCTACTGATGAGGCTCCTAATCTTCCTAGTATTAAAGCAAGTATAAGTGACTTCCAATCACCCGGTCTTGGTTCAAGCCCAAGGGAAGATAATGAATCTTGTCACAACCGTTATTACCATTGCCACAGCCCTGTGTGTTATCCTTGCCACCATCTCCTTTTGGCTCCCACAAATAAGTCCAGACCACGAAAAACTCTCTCCTTACGAGTGTGGCTTTGACCCACTAGGAAGTGCCCGACTGCCCTTCTCCCTACGATTTTTCCTCGTCGCCATTCTTTTTCTTCTTTTTGACTTAGAGATCGCCCTCCTTCTCCCACTCCCCTGAGGCGATCAACTAGCATCCCCCCTAACCACATTCCTCTGGGCCTCGGCCGTCCTTGCCCTGCTCACATTGGGGCTTATCTACGAATGAACTCAGGGCGGCCTCGAGTGGGCCGAATAGGCAGTTAGTTTAAGAAAAATACTTGATTTCGGCTCAAAAGCTTGTGGTTAAAGTCCACAACTACCTAATGACCCCCGCTCACTTTGTTTTTTCATCAGCCTTTCTTCTGGGACTTACAGGCCTAGCTTTTCACCGAACACATCTTCTTTCAGCCTTACTATGCTTAGAAGGAATAATATTGTCCTTGTTCATTGCACTTTCGCTATGAACACTACAGCTAGACTCAACTAATTTCTCAGCCGCCCCCATGCTTCTATTAGCATTTTCAGCCTGCGAAGCAAGCGCTGGCCTCGCCCTACTAGTAGCCACTGCTCGAACCCACGGATCTGACCGCCTCCAAAACCTAAATCTCCTACAATGCTAAAAATCTTAATTCCCACCCTAATGCTAGTTCCAACGATCTGAATAGTGCCTGCCAAATGATTGTGGCCCACAACACTCCTACATAGCCTTATTATCGCCCTCATGAGCCTCACCTGACTTAAAAATTTGTCAGAGACCGGCTGATCTGCACTTAGCCCCTACATGGCAACAGACCCCCTCTCCACCCCCCTATTAGTCCTTACTTGCTGGCTTCTCCCCCTTATAATTCTCGCAAGCCAAAATCACACGGCCTCTGAGCCCCTAAATCGCCAACGCATATTCATTACACTCCTCACATCCCTTCAAATTTTCTTAATTATAGCCTTTAGCGCCACCGAAATCATCATATTTTATGTTATATTCGAGGCCACCCTCATCCCAACCCTCTTTCTTATTACTCGGTGGGGAAATCAAACAGAGCGCCTCAATGCAGGCACCTACTTCTTATTCTATACTTTAGCCGGCTCACTCCCCCTACTTGTTGCTTTATTACTCCTCCAAAACAGTACAGGAACCCTTTCCTTACTGACCCTGCAGTATACCAACCCGCTCCCCCTTACAACTTACGCCGACAAGCTATGATGAGCTGGCTGCTTAGTGGCCTTCCTAGTCAAAATGCCACTTTATGGAGTCCACCTCTGACTACCGAAGGCACACGTAGAAGCCCCCATTGCCGGATCTATAATCCTTGCAGCCGTTCTTCTAAAACTGGGGGGATATGGTATAATGCGAATGATGATTATACTGGAACCCCTCACTAAAGAACTCAGCTACCCCTTCATTATCTTCGCCCTCTGGGGGGTCGTTATAACAGGCTCAATTTGTTTACGCCAAACTGATTTAAAGTCCCTAATTGCCTACTCCTCCGTGGGACACATAGGCCTCGTTGTGGGGGGGATCCTCATTCAAACCCCCTGGGGGTTCACAGGGGCCCTCATCCTCATAATTGCACACGGACTTACATCCTCCGCCCTATTCTGTCTAGCAAATACAAATTATGAACGCACCCACAGCCGAACTATGGTCCTAGCACGGGGCCTGCAGGTCGCCCTGCCCTTAATAACGTCATGATGATTTATTGCCAGCCTTGCCAACCTAGCCCTCCCTCCCCTACCCAACCTTATGGGGGAGCTAATAATTATTACTTCCCTATTCAACTGATCTTGATGAACACTAGCCCTTACAGGGGCGGGAACCCTCATTACCGCGGGCTACTCACTCTACATATTCCTTATAACCCAACGAGGGCCCCTTCCCACACACATTATTGCTCTAGATCCCTCTCACTCCCGAGAACATCTACTCATGGCCCTCCACCTCCTACCCCTTCTACTACTAATTCTTAAGCCTGAATTAATCTGAGGGTGAACTGCTTGTAGATATAGTTTAACAAAAATATTAGATTGTGATTCTAAAGACAGGGGTTAAATTCCCCTTATCCACCGAGAGAGGCTCGCTAGCAACGGAAACTGCTAATTTCCGCCACCTTGGTTGAACCCCGGGGCTCACTCGAGCCGCTCCTAAAGGATAACAGCTCATCCGTTGGTCTTAGGAACCAGAAACTCTTGGTGCAAATCCAAGTAGCAGCTATGCACCCCACTTCACTAATAATAACATCGAGCCTAATTATTATCTTTTTCCTCCTGGCATACCCTATATTAACGACCCTCACGCCCCGGCCTCGGGGCCCTAGCTGGGCCCTCTCCTATGTAAAAACGGCAGTAAAATTGGCCTTTTTCACAAGCCTCCTCCCTTTAAGCCTCTTCCTTAATGAGGGGGCAGAAACTATTATTACCAACTGAAGCTGAATAAACACCCTGACTTTCGACATTAATATTAGCTTAAAATTTGATTATTACTCCATTATCTTTACCCCCGTGGCCCTATATGTAACCTGGTCTATCCTCGAATTTGCATCATGATATATACATGCCGACCCGTATATAAACCGATTTTTCAAGTACCTACTCATCTTCCTTATTGCCATAATTACCCTAGTTACGGCCAATAACATGTTCCAATTTTTTATTGGCTGGGAGGGGGTAGGCATTATGTCCTTTCTTCTCATCGGCTGATGATACGGACGAGCAGATGCAAACACCGCGGCCCTTCAGGCAGTTCTCTATAACCGAGTCGGAGACATCGGCTTAATTTTTGCCATGGCCTGAATGGCAACAAACTTTAACTCGTGGGAAATACAACAAATATTTGCCGCCGCTAAGGACTTCGACCTTACCTTCCCCTTATTGGGGCTCATCATTGCCGCTACCGGTAAATCAGCCCAATTTGGACTTCATCCTTGGCTACCCTCTGCCATAGAGGGGCCTACGCCGGTCTCTGCCCTACTGCACTCCAGCACCATGGTCGTTGCCGGCATCTTCCTACTAATCCGACTGAGCCCCCTAATAGAAGGTAATCAAGTCGCCCTAACCTCATGTCTATGCTTGGGGGCCCTTACCACCCTATTTACCGCCACCTGTGCCCTCACCCAAAATGACATCAAAAAAATTGTTGCATTCTCTACATCAAGCCAACTAGGCCTTATGATGGTGACAATCGGCCTAAATCAACCCCAACTCGCCTTCCTCCACATCTGCACGCACGCGTTCTTTAAAGCAATACTATTCCTATGCTCCGGCTCAATTATTCACAGCCTAAATGATGAACAAGATATCCGAAAAATAGGAGGAATTCATCATCTAACTCCCTTCACCTCTTCTTGTCTGACCATCGGCAGCCTAGCCCTTACAGGCACCCCTTTCCTAGCAGGGTTCTTCTCTAAAGACGCAATTATCGAAGCACTAAACACATCCCACCTTAACGCCTGAGCCCTGGTCCTAACCCTCGTGGCCACCTCCTTCACAGCTATTTACAGCCTCCGTATCGTATTTTTTGTGTCAATGGGGCACCCCCGCTTCAACCCACTCTCCCCCATCAATGAAAACAACCCCGCAGTTATCAACCCAATCAAACGACTGGCCTGAGGAAGTATCATTGCTGGCCTTCTAATTACCTCTAATATTATTCCCCTAAAAACACCTGTTATATCCATGCCTCCTTTGCTCAAACTAGCCGCCCTAATTGTAACCATTGTTGGTCTACTAATTGCCCTAGAACTAGCCTCCATCACAAACAAACAACTCCACCCTACCCCCAAACTAATTCCTCACCACTTCTCTAACATACTAGGCTTCTTTCCAATAATCCTTCACCGACTTGTCCCCAAGCTTAACCTTGTGCTAGGCCAATCAATCGCAAGCCAAATAATTGACCAAACCTGGTTAGAAAAGACAGGACCTAAAGCAGTAGCTTCTCTCAATACCCCTTTAATTACCACAACAAGTAACATTCAACAGGGCATAATTAAAACATATCTTGCCCTATTCCTCCTCACCCTCGCCCTCGCAACACTAATGTTTACCAACTAAACCGCCCGCAGAGCTCCCCGACTCAAGCCCCGCGTTAACTCTAATACCACAAACAAGGTAAGTAATAAAACCCAAGCACTAATAATTAGCATCCCCCCTCCCAACGAATACATCAAGGCAACTCCCCCAACATCCCCGCGATGTATTAAAAACCCCGCAAATTCATCCGCAGTTACCCAAGACGCTTCATACCACCCACCTCAGAAAAAACCAGACATTACCCCCACCCCCACTACGTATAACACCATATACGCCGCAACGGGCCGACTTCCCCAGCTCTCCGGGTAAGGCTCAGCAGCTAAAGCCGCAGAATATGCAAATACAACCAATATTCCCCCCAAATAAATCAAAAAGAGCACTAAAGACAAAAAGGGGCCCCCATGTCCTACTAATACACCACACCCTATTCCTGCTACAACCACTAACCCCAAAGCAGCAAAATAGGGAGAAGGATTAGAAGCAACTGCAACTAAACCCAACACCAGGCCAATTAAAAATAAAAACATAACATAAGTCATAATTCCTGCCAGGATTTTAACCAGGACTAATGGCTTGAAAAACCACCGTTGTTATTCAACTACAAAAACTCTAATGGCAAGCCTCCGGAAAACCCATCCCCTCCTAAAAATCGCAAACGACGCCCTCGTCGATCTCCCTACCCCCTCAAACATCTCGGTCTGATGAAATTTTGGCTCCCTCCTAGGCCTTTGCTTGGCCACCCAAATCCTCACGGGCCTATTTCTTGCTATACACTATACCTCTGATATTGCAACCGCATTTTCCTCCGTGGCACACATTTGCCGAGATGTAAACTACGGCTGACTTATTCGAAACATCCACGCCAACGGCGCATCCTTCTTTTTCATCTGCATCTACCTTCACATCGGCCGGGGTCTTTACTACGGGTCGTACCTCTATAAAGAAACATGAAATGTGGGCGTTGTACTTCTACTCCTAGTCATAATGACAGCCTTTGTAGGCTACGTCCTCCCCTGAGGACAAATGTCTTTCTGAGGGGCAACAGTCATTACCAACCTTCTATCAGCCGTCCCTTATGTGGGTAACACCCTGGTACAATGGATCTGAGGCGGCTTCTCAGTAGACAACGCCACCCTCACCCGATTCTTTGCCTTCCACTTCCTATTCCCATTCGTCATTGCTGCAGCAACAGTGATTCACTTACTTTTTCTTCATGAGACCGGCTCTAATAACCCCTTAGGCCTAAACTCAGACGCAGATAAAATCTCCTTCCACCCATACTTCTCCTACAAAGATTTACTCGGCTTTGCTGCCCTCCTCATTGCACTAACTTCCCTGGCGCTATTCTCCCCCAACCTCTTGGGGGACCCAGACAACTTCACCCCGGCCAACCCCCTAGTCACCCCACCCCACATCAAGCCCGAGTGATACTTCCTTTTCGCTTACGCCATTCTTCGGTCAATCCCCAATAAGCTGGGAGGCGTCTTGGCCCTCCTGGCTTCCATTCTTGTTCTTATGGTTGTTCCCATCCTCCACACATCGAAACAACGCGGCCTGACTTTCCGCCCACTCACACAATTCCTATTTTGAGCCCTCGTCGCGGACGTCGCGGTCCTCACCTGAATCGGGGGGATACCTGTAGAACACCCCTTCGTCGTAATCGGCCAAGTCGCCTCCCTCTTGTACTTTTCTCTCTTCTTATTCTTCACCCCCCTAGCTGGCTGACTAGAAAATAAGGCCCTCGAATGATCTTGCATTAGTAGCTCAGCGCTAGAGCGCCAGTCTTGTAAACTGGATGCCGGGGGTTAGAGTCCCCCCTACTGCTCAAAGAAGGGGGATTCTAACCCCCACCTCTAACTCCCAAAGCTAGAATTCTAAACTAAACTATTCTTTGTAGCGACAATTACATGTATGTATTAACACCATACAATTATATTAAACATATCAATATTGTTTGAGTACATATATGTTTAATCAACATTAATAGGATTAACCCATTCATTCAACACCATATATACTAAGATATACATAAAGCATTAATTATATATTTGATATTCATCTACTAAATGACTGGCGAAACTTAAGACCTATCACAATATTCATTAGTCAAGATATACGTGGACACACCATCCCGTCAATTTTCAAATTTTTAATGTAGTAAGAGCCTACCATCAGTTGATTTCTTAATGCATACGGTTATTGAAGGTGAGGGACAACTATTGTGGGGGTTTCACACAGTGAATTATTCCTGGCATTTGGTTCCTACTTCAGGGCCATTAATTGATATTATTCCTCACACTTTCATCGACGCTTGCATAAGTTAATGGTGGAAATCATACGACTCGTTACCCAGCAAGCCGGGCGTTCACTCCATCGGGCAAGGGGTTTCCTTTTTTTGGTTTCCTTTCACTTGGCATTTCAGAGTGCACACGGTATTGGTTGACAAGGGAGTACATTTTCCTTGCGCGCAAGAAAATAGTATTAATGGTGGAAAGATTTTTATAAAGAACCACATATAAGGATATCAAGAGCATAAAGTATGAGTTTTACTCCTAAAATTCCTAAGATACCCCCTGGGGGTTTAAAATATATCTATTTACACTATTTAAATAACGCGTATGCTAGCATATTTTTAATCCAAAATATATCTATTTACACTATTTAAATAACGCGTATCCGCTATTAAGGGTTCGTTTGTTCAACGATTAAAGTCCTACGCGATCTGAGTTCAGACCGGAGTAATCCAGGTCAGTTTCTATCTATGCTATGATTTTTTCTAGTACGAAAGGACCGAAAAGAAGAGGCCCATGCTTCAAGTATGCCTCACCCCCACCTAATGAAAACAACTAAAATAGGCAAAAGGGCATGCCCCCTTTGCCTGAGATTATGGCAT